TGAATCTCTCTTTGATTGATCAATGTGTGATATTCTGAATCCTCATTAATAATCGAATCGAAAGGGTCTCTGGATTGATCAGAAGATCCTTTCAATTGGCTAGAATTCGTTACTTGAACGAAAATAGATCTTGTGGAATCATATTGAATATTTGACGATACATTCCGTACCTTGCTAAAAAACCGATCCTTGCTTACCAACCACACATTGTCTAACCAAATCCAACTCTCTCTCGATACGTTCCTCAAAAAATCCGACTCGTGCAGATTCTTCCCCCAACTAACGAAGATATCTTGGCGGAATTGCCACATATGAAATTGAGCACAATTTTGCAAAGAAATACCCCACTTGTTTCTCGAGAAGAGATGGGAAACATGTTCAATCTCATTTGATTGAATAGTTGACTCAGCTCCTTGTTGTTTGAAGAAACCCTCCACTTCAATTGGTCTTTTTTCACGAAAAGCAGACATGAGATAACAAATCCAGTGTTTCACTAAGATTTCGAATAGCTGTCCCGAATTCAAATTGATTATGTTTCGCTTCTTCCTCAGAGAAAGACGATCAAACAATTCCCAATCATGGTCCTTGCGGATCGGATCATCCGTATAGGATACAAAAAGAAACTCCAGATATTTGATATCTTTCTCTTTAAATGAGATCTCAATTCCAGCTACGGTTTCCTTAGATATCTTACAACTAGAATTCCACCTTTTTCCGATCCGGTTCCTCCACCACTGCGAACCCCAGTTAGAGTCAGGCATGATACACTTTTTAGTTATTGGGAGAACCCAAGTACTCTCTTTCGGATCCATGAAAAAACTCTCAGATATCTTTTTCCCTTTTGGAAGATAGAGGAGCGAAACAATCAACCTATTAATATTGGAAGACCAAAAAGATTCTTCCGATGTATCATTTCTGGGTCCAATGGAATTCATAGGTATAGGAAGAAGCCCCATCAAATAGAGATTTTTTCTTTCGACCATTTTTTTATTGTTAATACGATATATAAGGACCGCTACTACAAGCAGTACTACCCCTTTGATCGTGAAATATCGATTGCTTGTTGAACCCTGTGAATCGCGTGAAAGGAGGATACTCCAAATTCGGGGGTCAAAGAGTTTCATAAAACGTTCTTGGTGGAAAAAAATGTGAGTGAAAGATCCCACTGAATCGAATTTGGTCCATGAATCTAAGAAATAGTGAGAATTCTTGATCTCTCTCAATATCTCTCTCAATTCGAAGATCCAGGATTTGAATTGATGTCGTTTCATTGATTCCTCCTAAAGATTTCATTTAAATTGGAATTTGGTTATTCACGATGTACGATGATCCCTGTTAAGCATCCATGGCTGAATGGTTAAAGCGCCCAACTCATAATTGGCAAATTCGTAGGTTCAATTCCTGCTGGATGCACGCCAATGGGAACGTTCAATAAGTCTATTGGAATTGGCTCTGTATCAATGGAATCTCATCATCCATACATAACGAATTGGTATGGTATATTCATACCATAACATATGAACAGTAAGAACTAGAATTCTTATCAATACTGGAACTCATAGGGAAGAAAATGGATTTATGGATGGAATCAAATATGCAGTATTTACAGACAAAAGTATTCGGTTATTGGGGAACAATCAATATACTTCTAATGTCGAATCAGGATCAACTAGGACAGAAATAAAGCATTGGGTCGAACTCTTCTTTGGTGTCAAGGTAATAGCTATGAATAGTCATCGACTCCCGGGAAAGGGTAGAAGAATGGGACCTATGGGACATACAATGCATTACAAACGTATGATCATTACGCTTCAACCGGGTTATTCTATTCCACCTCTTATAAAGAAAAGAACTTAAAAAAAATACTTAATAACACGGCGATACATTTATACAAAACTTCTACTCCGAGCACACGCAATGGGGCCGTAGACAGTCAAGTGAAATCCAATTCACGAAATAATTTGATCTCTGGACAGCGTCATTGTGGTAAAGGTCGTAATGCCAGAGGCATCATTACCGCAAGGCATAGAGGGGGAGGTCATAAGCGTCTATACCGTAAAATAGATTTTCGACGGAATGAAAAAGACATATCTGGTAGAATCGTAACCATAGAATACGACCCCAACCGAAATGCATACATTTGTCTCATACACTATGGGGATGGTGAGAAGAGATATATTTTACATCCCAGAGGGGCTATAATTGGAGATACCATTGTTTCTGGTACAGAAGTTCCTATCTCAATGGGAAATGCCCTACCTTTGAGTGCGGTTTGAACCATTGATTTACGTAATTGGAAGTAACCAATTAGGTTTACGACGAAACCTAGAAATCAATCACTGATCCAAGTTGAGTACCTCTACGGGATAGACCTCAACAGAAAACTGAAGAGTAACGGCAGCAAGTGATTGAGTTCAGTAGTTCCTCATATAAAATTATTGACTCTAGAGATATGGTAATATGGAGAAGACAAAATTGTTTGAAGCACCGACAGAACCGGAAGCGCCCCTTGTTTCAAAGAGAGGAGGACGGGTTATTCACATTTCATTTGATGGTCAGAGGCGAATTGAAAGCTAAGCAGTGGTAATTCTACCCCCGGGGAAAAATAAAATAGAGATGTCTCCTACGTTACCCGTAATATGTGGAAGTATCGACGTAATTTCATAGAGTCATTCGGTCTGAATGCTACATGAAAAACATAAGCCAGATGATGGAACGGGGAGACCTAGGATGTAGAAGATCATAACATGAGTGATTCGGCAGATTTGGATTCCTATATATCCACTCATGTGGTACTTCATCATATGATTCATATAAGATCCATCTGTCTAGATATCATTATATACATCAAGAAAGCCGTATGCTTTGGAAGAAGCTTGTACAGTTTGGGAAGGGGTTTTGATTGATCAAAAAGAAGAATCTACTTCAACCGATATGCCCTTAGGCACGGCCATACATAACATAGAAATCACACTTGGAAAGGGTGGACAATTAGCTAGAGCTGCGGGTGCTGTAGCGAAACTGATTGCAAAAGAGGGTAAATCGGCCACATTAAAATTACCGTCTGGGGAGGTCCGTTTGATATCCAAAAACTGCTCAGCAACAGTCGGACAAGTGGGTAATGTTGGGGTGAACCAGAAAAGCTTGGGTAGAGCCGGATCTAAGCGTTGGCTAGGTAAGCGTCCTGTAGTAAGAGGGGTAGTTATGAACCCTGTAGACCATCCCCATGGGGGTGGTGAAGGAAGGGCCCCAATTGGTAGAAAACAACCCACAACCCCTTGGGGTTATCCTGCGCTTGGAAGAAGAAGTAGAAAAAGGAATAAATATAGTGATAGTTTGATTCTGCGTCGACGTACTAAATAGGAGAGAAAATAGAGAATATGTTTCTTCGTCTTTACAAAAGAAAAAAAGATAGGAGTAATTAGCTGTGACACGTTCACTAAAAAAAAATCCTTTTGTTTCTAATCATTTATTAGGAAAAATAGAAAAGCTCAACATAAGGGGGGAAAAAGAAATAATAGTAACTTGGTCCCGGGCATCTACCATTATACCCACAATGATCGGCCATACAATTGCTATTCATAATGGAAAAGACCATTTGCCTATTTATATAACAGATCGTATGGTGGGTCACAAATTGGGAGAATTTGCACCTACTCTAAATTTCCGGGGACATGCGAGAAGCGATAATAAATCTCGTCGTTAATGTTAATAATAATAAAGTTAATATGGGTGCTCGTCGTTCATTGGTGGGAGGTTAACCTTATGATAAAGAGGGACCCAGATGTGGAAGTATCCGCTTTAGGTCAACATATATGTATGTCTGCTCACAAAGCACGAAGAGTGATCGATCAGATTCGTGGCCGTTCCTACGAGGAAACACTTATGATACTAGAACTCATGCCTTATCGAGCATGTTATCCTATTTTTAAATTAGTTTATTCGGCAGCAGCAAATGCTAGTAACAATATGGGTTTCAAGGAAACAGATTTAATCATTAGTCAAGCCGAAGTCAACGAGGGTACTATCGTGAAAAAGTTAAAGCCTCGAGCTCGAGGACGTAGTTATCCGATCAAAAGACCCACCTGTCATATAACTATTGTATTGAAAGATATCTCTAAAGATCAAGACTATTTCATATGGTTAAGAAAAATGGGATATGTATATATAGATAAATATACAGATGTTAGAGAGAGGTATCTATGTATGGTAGAACACGAAAGATTAAAATGGGCTAATGATAATGATAATGAAGAAAGCGAGGGTGTATGGGACAAAAAATAAATCCACTAGGTTTCAGACTTGGTACAACCCAAAAGCACCATTCCCTTTGGTTTGCACAAACAAAAAGTTATTCTGAGGGCCTACAGGAAGATCAAAAAATAAGGGATTGTATCAAGAATTATGTGCAAAAAAATATTAAAATATCCTCGGGTGTAGAGGGAATTGCGCGTATAGAGATTAAAAAAAGAATCGACCTGGTCCAGGTCATAATCTATATGGGATTTCCTAAATGGTTAATAGAGGGTAAACCAAAAGGAATTGAAGAATTACAGATCAATGTCCAAAAAGGTTTTAATTCTGTGAACCGAAAACTCAACATTGCTATTACAAGAATTGCAAAACCTTATGGAGACCCGAATATTCTTGCAGAATTTATAGCTGGACAATTAAAAAATAGAGTTTCATTTCGAAAGGCAATGAAAAAAGCTATTGAATTAACTGAGCAAGCAGATACAAAAGGAATTCAAGTACAAATTGCAGGACGTATCGACGGAAAAGAAATTGCACGTGTCGAATGGATCAGAGAAGGTAGGGTTCCCCTACAAACCATTCGAGCTAAAATTGATTATTGCTCGTATACAGTTCGGACTATTTATGGGATATTAGGCATAAAAATTTGGATATTTACAGACGAGCAATAATAAAAGATTTTTTCTTTTACTTTTCTATCTAGCAATGGACAAAAAAACCTTTCATTATTTTTCCGTTTAATAAAAAAGGATTAATTTAAAATCTTCTAATTCTATAGGGTTAAATAAAAAAAAGATTGACCCTTTGGTATAATTGCTATGCTTAGTGTGTGACTCGTCGGTTTTTTTAGTTTAGATTAGGATTAAAAAAGGTAAAGGATAGTCCCCTAGTCTGAACTAAAAACTATGTAACTAATAACCAGCTCATTGCTTCGTATTATCGGGATCCAAAGAAAAAGTAACTATATGATGTATTGATCATAGCGTTGTAGCAACTGAAATCTTTTTAATATTACATATACATAAAAGAAAAACTAATCTGATCGTGGATTGTGATGTGAAAAAAAGGATGTGGATAAATGGAAGGGGGAGAGAAAGAGAGAAGGAGAATATCAATGATATATGATTCCAATATGTATGGTCTATGAATCATCTCATACAAAGGCAGTGTAATAAAGCATCAATATGGATTAGGTCATAATCATAATAATTTAATAATTAAATTACTCCGGTTCATAGGAAAAAAAGAAAAAAGAGAGCTTCGAGTCAATAAAGACTGAGTAGATTGACTCAGGAACAACAAATTTAATTAGGAGCTCCGTTGCAGATTTCAGGCCTAGCCATTAATCAAGAAGTGATGGGAACGACGGAACCTATGACTGCAGAAGATTCCATTGAAAACGAATCCTAATGATTCATTAGGTGGGATGGCGGAAAGAACCAGGAACCTATTCATTTATTCTGAGAGGTCAAGGACCGACCTTACGAATTAAATAGATATTGAAAGAGTCAATATTCGCCCGCGAAGGCCTTATTGGATTGCTAAGTTTTTGGGATTCAATAAAGGTCAAAATAAAGATTCGTAAAAATAAAAATTCTATAGAGGTATATTTCCAGTTGTATATAGAACCCAAGATATATAAATTTTTACGTGACAGATTAGATCTCAAAAAATCCTATGATTCAGTCTATTATAAATTCAATGCATATTCGTAATATTATGGAATCATTTCATTCGCGAGGAGCTGGATGAGAAGAAACTCTCATGTCCGGTTCTGCAGTAGAGATGGAATTGAGAATAAGAAACAACCATCAACTATAACCCCAAAAGAACCAAATTCCGTAAACAACATAGAGGAAGAATGAAGGGAATATCTTACCGAGGCAATCGTATTAGTTTCGGCAGATATGCTCTTCAGGCACTTGAACCCGCCTGGATCACATCTAGACAAATAGAAGCAGGGCGACGAGCAATGACACGATATGCGCGTCGTGGTGGAAAAATATGGGTACGTATATTTCCAGACAAACCTGTTACATTAAGACCTACGGAAACGCGTATGGGCTCGGGGAAGGGATCTCCCGAATATTGGGTATCTGTCGTTAAACCGGGTCGAATACTTTATGAAATGGGTGGAGTATCAGAAATTGTAGCCAGAGAAGCTATTTTAATCGCTGCGTCCAAAATGCCTATACGAACTCAATTTCTTATTGCAGAATAGGGATGTGCAACCAAAGGAAAGGAGTCTTTGTGATGAAAAAACAAAGAACCGCAGGCCTTTTTTTTCTGGACAAAAAATATTTCTTCCTTTTTTTGCCCTTTCTTTGCATTGAAAGAAACAATAAAAAATAATGATATGATTCAACCTCAAACCCTTTTAAATGTAGCGGACAACAGTGGGGCTCGAAAATTGATGTGTATTCGAATCATAGGAGCTAGTAATCGTCGATATGCTCATATTGGTGACGTTATTGTTGCTGTAATCAAAGAAGCAGTACCAAATATGCCTCTAGAAAGATCAGAAGTGATCAGAGCTGTAATTGTACGTACATGTAAAGAACTTAAACGTGACAACGGCATGATAATACGATATGATGACAATGCCGCGGTTGTCATTGATCAAGAAGGAAATCCAAAAGGAACTCGAGTTTTTGGTGCGATCGCTCGGGAATTGAGACAGTTGAATTTTACTAAAATAGTCTCATTAGCTCCTGAGGTATTATAAATACTATATAGAATAAAGACTAATAGACAAGCCCGTGATATGATATAGTAGGGTCTCGGGAATGGATTAAATTAATTTAGTAGATTATGTATCACGTATATCCCTTAAATTTATAATTAATAAAAAAATAAAAATAACGAGCATGTTGATTATATTAAAACTCGGAGGCACAAATAATTAAAGTTCATCATGGGTAGGGACACAATTGCTGACATAATAACTTCTATACGAAATGCTGACATGGATAAAAAAGGAACGGTTCGAATAGCATCTACTAATATTACCGAAAACATTGTTAAAATACTTCTACGAGAAGGCTTTATCGAAAACGTGAGAAAACATCGAGAAAGCAAAAAAAATTTCTTGGTTTCAACCCTTCGACATAGAAGGAATAGGAAAGGGCCATATAGAACTATTTTAAAACGTATCAGCCGGCCCGGTCTACGAATATATTCCAACTCTCAACGAATTCCTAGGATTTTAGGAGGAATGGGGATTGTTATTCTTTCTACTTCTCGAGG